GGAGAGTCTTGACCAATTTGAAAGATCGTTTGATGTAGTTGAAATAAATGAATTTGGGGTTGTTCGATCAAGTAAGGAAAATTCAATGGAATTCATAATTCTCTCAATGTTTTTTTTTTTATTTTGACTTTTACTTTTTTGTTATTGTCTGAATATTCAGAAACTAAGACCACTCTAATGCTCCTTTTCGCCACGCATAAACTGAACCAACAATTAGGATAAGCATGAAAATGAAAGCTTCTATAAATACGGATACCCCCAATACATCAAAACTCATTGCCCATGGATAAAGAAAAACGGTTTCAACATCAAAAACAACAAAAACTAGAGCAAACATATAATACCGGATTCGAAATTGTAACCAAGCATCGCCCATTGGTTCTATACCCGATTCATAACTAGAAAGTTTCTCTGGCCCTTTGTTAATCGGGGCTAAAACTGCGGAAATTAGAAATGCCAAAATAGGAATAACGCTTGATATTATTAGAAATGCCCAGAAAATATCATATTTGTAAAGCAGAAACATAGCCGAACTCCTATGAATGTGGAAAATAGACCAAATTTGTCGATTCAAATTGGAATTCATTGTCAAGTCATCGATAATTGGTTAATCAAAACAACAATTCATTTTGATCGAACCGCATAGTTTCGTTTGTTTGTTGTAGTTTGTTGTAGTTTCGTTTGTTTGTTGTGATGTTTCGTTTTAAGATTTCTCGATTGAAATCCTATTTTCATTACACTTCCTTCCATTTTATTTCAATATAGTATAAATCTCTTATACAAACAAAACAAACAAAACCCTTTTGCGTTCACCTCGCTTCGGACTTGTCTAAATCAAAGGAATTCAAAAGAAAATTCTAATTTTTGTTTCGAATTTCGAATCTTCGAAATTCAATCTGTTTTTATTCTATTCTATATTTTGATTCTATTCTATATATAGAATATTTTATGTTTATGAATTATGTTTATTATTTGAGATTAGTATAGGGCTATACGGACTCGAACCGTAGACCTTCTCGGTAAAACAGATCGAACTAATTCTTATCAAAATGATTCGAACTCTTTCAAAGACCCAACATGCATTTTTTTTTGCATTGGGCTCTTTCATTAACTGATAGAAATATCAGTTAGTCTACCATATTTTTTCTTGACAGAAAAATAAGGAAATGGCTCCATGTGCTCTAATTCATTATTTGGATTCGGATATAGGAGCACTCCCAAAGTGTTTCAAAGAAGGGTTATCTTGACGTAGGTCTGCTTATGGCCTAGATCAACCTAAACTAAAAGAAAAGGAGTCTCTATCATCCTGATTAAAGAATCACATATGAAACTTCATACGCCTTAAGATTCATAGAACGAAAAGAGAATTTTTGAGATCCTTATACTCATTATGCCTAGCATTGAATAGACTAGGTATTCACCTTATCAATATCTCTCAAATCGATGACGGATTTTATTTGGTTCCTAAAACCGAATCGGGCCGAGCCATTTGTCAGGCTATTGTTCTCTTGTTTTGTTCCCTACAAGCCACAGAGTCAGACATTGATTTCTCAAAAAGATCAATTCCTTTGATTGCATGATGGACTCCCCTGAAAAACATTGGCGCACGTGTAAACGAGGTGCTCTACCTAACTGAGCTATAGCCCTTGTCCTTGTGAGACCTATTTTATCATATTATGGTAGATAATTTCTTGTCAAGATGAATATTCCATGATCCCACACCATATCTCTTTGATCTTTTGGATTGGTATCGCTTAGAAGTCCTATTGGATTTATACTCCATCGATGGGATGTGATGGATCTCTTTTTGTTTTTTGGTATAATGATAAATGACCTACTTAACTCAGTGGTTAGAGTATTGCTTTCATACGGCGGGAGTCATTGGTTCAAATCCAATAGTAGGTAGAAATTATTAGATACCATTGGCTGTGGTATCTAATAAGTTTTTCTACTCACCTTCGTTTATTGATTTTGTATCTTTTCTATCCTATTCGATTTGATTTTCGAATTGAAACTTCAACCTTTTTCCTTCCATCAGAATCTGATTCCAATTGATTGAATTTAATTGGATTCAATTGGCAGAATAAAAATAGGGTGTATAAACAGAAATTCTTTGGATTATTCTATTCGGGCGCACCAACTAGTTATCAAATCGCATTGATAACCTCTACTCGTGTCCTAGCTCGTCTGAGAGCTAGATTTGCCTCAATTGTTTGTCTCTTGCTTTCAGCTTTCCTCAAATTAGCTTCCGCTATTTCAAGAGTTTGCTGGGCTTCTTGGGGATCAATGTCACTACTCTTCTCCGCATCATTTACTAAAATAGTGATCTCATTATTCCCTATTCTAGCAAAACCACCCATCAGAGCCATCGTTACCCATTGGTCGTTAAAGCGGATTCTTAAAATACCTATATCTACAGCTGTCGCAATAGGCGCGTGATTTGGTAATACGCCTATTTGTCCACTATTAGTCGATAAAATGATTTCTTTCACTTCTGAAT